ACTTAAAGATATTGATGAACCAAACCAATTCAATGAATACACTTGTAAAAGGTTCCTATATTTATATTATTCTTTATTATTATTATATTTCTGATAGAATCAGTAAGCATTAAGTAAAAATACACAGACCTTTTCTTTTGAAATATCAAATTTGACTCTATAAGAGCAGACAGACCATCCTGATTGCATTGCATGTCTGAGAACTCGGAGACTCTCGTGAGTCTGGATACTAAAGTATCTTCGCACCTTTCCACAATTCCGAAATTGAGTTCCCCTCATCCTATCCAATCTAATTTCATATTTAATATCAGACGGAATAACTAGACACTACCTTACTGAACTGAGGGTAGTATAAGATAAATAGTATAAGATAATTAGGAGATCCTTATAGTCTTTTGTATAATCTCTTCTTTAATCAATCCTAGTAAAAAAGAGGATCCTTTAGGAATAGAATTGGATACCGAGATTTCCTACCTCTGGATTTCGCAGTTCTTAATCCCAGAATTGACACTCTCGCTATTTCTTTGATTCAATTTCAAAATAAATGGTCCGTACTAATCATTAATAAATAATCAAATAAATAATAAGGGAGGGCTGTTTCTGTTTCGTCCATATTTGCACCGTACCGGGTTGGGCCACACCCCCCCAGAACCCGCGCGCGGATTCTAAAAAAAAAAGTATTGACACGTCTGCTTTGCTTAGTTCTTAAATCTTTTGTTGATTAGGCGACACCCGGATTTGAACCGGGGATAAAGGATTTGCAGTCCCCCGCCTTACCACTTGGCCATGTCGCCCAATTGGATCCAATTCAAAATGGATAAAAAGATTATCCATATTCTATAATTCTATTCATTTTTTTTTTTTTATCTTGAATCCCGTCGGTCGTACTTATCCTAAAAAATGGATTTTCGGTCACAGGCCGAAAAATTCAGGGCAAATTGGAACTATTAACCATTTACTTTGAATTAGCGAGCGGGTCTTTCATTTTTATATCAAATGAAATTTTGTTTCCTTAATGGCATAAGAAAAACAAATTGATTTATGACTAATGAGTATCCACTATTTTCAATGGATAAATATTTTTCAATTTCAATTATAACAACATATATGTGTATATGTAAACCCCAGAGCAGGAATTGTTCTTACCCAGATACCGAGCCGGGTCTCACTCTTATGCGCATATCCCGATTAAAGAATCATCGTCCTTGAATTTTTCATTGAATGTTTTGAATATAAACTAGGAATTCCGTGAATTCTTTTTTGCAATGAAATTAAATTGAGTGTGCTAAAAAAAATAAAAATAAGGAAACTCTATACTACTTTTGATTATTCTGTCTTTATCTCATTCATAGAAAGGAGATTAAATCTTGAATCCTTTTTTTGTATCCAATCCTATGGTAATATCATAATAATAGGTAGAAATTGGATCCGTTTTGATATTCTATATCAAGACTCCATAAGTGTAAGTGACAGAATTTTAGGAATTTTTTATCAATTTTTCTATTTGTACTTGTCGCAAATTCTAACTTGCATCGAAAAGGCTCTTTATTACTCCACCTCGTCTCCGTTCATACGTATGAAATACATATGGGTTGGTTAAAATTTCATGTGATTCAGTAAACAAAATATACATTCCATCATTGCGAGATCGATCCGTCCGGTTCGATGAATAGTGATGAGCCAATAATGGGATTTTTCAATAAATAGGAAACTTAAGATTAAGATGCTCCGGAATGGAAATGAGGGAATGTCCACAATACCTGGATTTAGTCAGATACAATTTGAGGGATTTTGTAGGTTCATTAATCGGGGCTTGACAGAAGAATTTCATAAGTTTCCAAAAATGGAAGATAGAGATCAAGAAATGGAATTTCAATTATTTGTGGAAAGATATCAATTGGTAGAGCCCTTGATAACAGAAAGAGATGCTGTGTATGAATCGCTCACATATTCTTCTGAATTATATGTACCCGCGGGATTAATTTGGAAAACCGGTAGAGATATGCAACAACAAACTGTTTTTATTGGAAACATTCCTTTAATGAATTCTCTGGGAACCTCTATAGTAAATGGAATATACAGAATTGTGATCAATCAAATATTGCAAAGCCCGGGTATTTACTACCGTTCAGAATTGGATCATAACGGAATTTCTGTCTATACCAGCACTATAATATCAGATTGGGGAGGAAGATCGGAATTAGAGATTGATAAAAGAACAAGGATATGGGCACGTGTAAGTAGGAAACAAAAAATATCTATTCTAGTTCTATCATCAGCTATGGGTTCGAATTTAAGAGCCATTCTAGATAATGTTTGTTACCCTGAAATTTTCTTGTCTTTCTCGAATGATAAGGAGAAAAAAAAGATTGGGTCAAAAGAAAATGCTATTTTGGAGTTTTATCAACAATTTGCTTGCGTGGGTGGGGATCCAGTATTTTCTGAGTCCTTATGTAAGGAATTACAAAAGAAATTTTTTCAACAAAGATGTGAATTAGGA